TCATAGGGTCTCAACAAGAGAATTCCTATAAAAAAAAAGATAGGGAAGAGAAGATTCAAGAGGCCTGTCACGAGTAACATAAAGAAAGATGGATGAGCCAACTTGAGATTGTATTTCTTGGCATTATCATCACAAAGAAGAGATTCCGGATTTTTATTATTTTTTATCTTTGGATAAAATCGAGTCAAACGGCTAAGCCACAAGAAGTTTGAAACTCTCTATTCCATATCCGTTAAAACCCGTATTTGTGTGTTTCGGCTTGAGCCGTACGAGATGAAATTCTCATATACGGCTCTCAGAGGGGGGTCTTTCTTGGGTTACCTATCTCAATAAAGTATATGATTGGTTCGAGGAACGTCTCGAGATTCAAGCGATTGCAGATGATATAACTAGTAAATATGTTCCTCCTCATGTCAACATATTTTATTGTCTAGGGGGGATTACGCTTACTTGTTTTTTAGTACAAGTAGCTACGGGTTTTGCTATGACCTTTTACTATCGTCCAACTGTTACAGAGGCTTTTTCCTCTGTTCAATATATAATGACTGAGGCCAACTTTGGTTGGTTAATTCGATCAGTTCATCGATGGTCAGCAAGTATGATGGTTCTAATGATGATCTTGCACGTATTTCGTGTGTATCTTACGGGTGGTTTTAAAAAACCCCGCGAATTAACTTGGGTTACAGGGGTTATTCTGGCTGTATTGACCACATCTTTTGGCGTAACTGGTTATTCCTTACCTCGGGACCAAATTGGCTATTGGGCAGTAAAAATTGTAACAGGTGTGCCTGAAGCTATTCCTATAATAGGATCGCCTTTGGTAGAATTATTACGTGGAAGTGCTAGTGTGGGCCAGTCCACTTTGACTCGTTTTTATAGTTTACATACTTTTGTATTGCCTCTTCTTACTGCCGTATTTATGTTAATGCACTTTCCAATGATACGTAAGCAAGGTATTTCGGGTCCTTTATAGAGAAGGCAGGTCATAGATATTTCTAATTTATCATATCGGGGAGGAAAAAGAGTCTTTCATTGCTACAAATATGTATTATTTAAAAATAAGGCATGTTATTTGGATACTTCTATTCAATTATGAAGTATTGTTTATTTGATACGAATCGAATAGTTGAAGTATATTTTCCTAAAAGAGGATGGATTATGGGAGTGTGTGACTTGAACTATTGATTGGTCCATGCAGATATATGATTTTATTCGCCACGTTGGAATTCACAACCCAATGTGTCTCCGCATCCAACCATCACGTCAGTCCTTTTATGTAGCATAGGATAAGGATAGGCCGGTTCGCTTGAGGAGAATATTTTCTATGATCATACCCGAATCATGTCATGCATGAGCAGGCTCCGTAAGATCCCTAGAATAAGTGATGTGGAATGATCCAATTATTCATTTTGTTTGATTTTTTCTTAGTAATTTTCTTATAATTAATTAGTATTTCGTATTAATTTGATCGTAATCTTAGTAAGCTTTTTATAGTATGTAGATGCATTCATTTCCTCTGCATCGACCCTGATCTATGATACTATCGGAGTTAAATAAGGGATCTAAAGAAGAAAAGGGGCTATACTTTATTAGTAACAAGTAAAAACTTTGTATTTTTGTATGTAATACAATAGATATGTTGTGGGGATAAATACCAACCAAAAGACATGAGACAATCCAAAAAGCACTTGATCATGATCGAATTTGTAAGCCGACTTGGATATTGAGCATTTCCTTGTTGTGAGAACGAAATTCTTTGCAATGAATAATGAATCGTTGAAACTCGGGAAAATGGAATTTGATAAATCTTCTTTTCTTACTTTCTTACATAGAGTCATTCTACATTATATATGTAGATATGTATGAAATATAGATCTTCTATGGACCTATTTATGTTCTATGGATCTATTTCTATGATTCTTTTTATTCTTGCTCGAGCCGGATGATAAAAAATTATCATGTCCGGTTCCTTTGGGGGATGGATCCACAAGAATTCACCTATCCAAATAACAAAGAAACCTGATTTGAATGATCCTGTATTAAGAGCTAAATTGGCTAAAGGGATGGGACATAATTATTATGGAGAACCTGCATGGCCCAATGATCTTTTATATATCTTTCCAGTAGTAATTCTAGGTACTATTGCATGTAATGTGGGCTTAGCAGTTCTAGAGCCGTCAATGATCGGTGAACCGGCGGATCCATTTGCAACTCCGTTGGAAATATTACCCGAATGGTACTTCTTTCCCGTATTTCAAATACTTCGCACAGTACCCAATAAGTTATTGGGTGTTCTTTTAATGGTTTCAGTACCAATAGGATTATTGACAGTACCTTTTTTGGAAAATGTCAATAAATTCCAAAATCCATTTCGTCGTCCAGTAGCTACAACAGTTTTTTTGATCGGTACCGCAGTAGCTCTTTGGTTAGGTATTGGAGCAACTTTACCTATTGAGAAATCCCTAACTTTAGGTCTTTTTCAAATTGATTAAACCGTTAAATAATAAATAACACGACATAGGTATCTAAGGAAGATCCCCTTCTGGATCTTCCCTAGATACATCAATCTTATTATGATCTATTATATGATCTATTCTGCAAATATATGGACCGTGTCGGAGATTAAAAAGATTAAAAACTTATTCTATTCTTTTTTATTTCTAAAAAATAAAAAAATTCCAATGGATTTAAAATGAAAACTTTTTCTTAGGTAAATTTATTGCAAAATGCTTCTGTAGAGTGCCCAATATCTGTTTTACATCTTCTATGCGAAAATATTCCATTTTCATAAGATCTTCTTGACTGTGACTCAAAAGGTCCAATAATGTATGTATATTGGACCTTTTGAGACAATTATAGGTCCTGGAAGACAATTCTGATTGGTCAATAAAAATACATGTCAATGAAATTCCTTTTTTGTTTTTCTTGAGATTAGTGAATCTGTCTTGAAAGGAAAAAGGGGGTAGATTCCATCTGTTTTCATTGTCCTCGAAATTCATGTCCTCTTCCTCTGCATGTAGAAAAGGAATCAATAAATCAATCAAATTACGAGAAGCTTCATAAAGTGCTTCTTTAGGAGTTAAACTTCCATTCGTCCATATTTCTAGAAATAGTATCTCTTGTTTTTCATTCCCATTCCCATAAGAATGAATACTATGATTCGCATTTCGAACAGGCATAGATACAATATCTATAGGATAACTTCCATCGTGAGAGTCGTTTGTGGATTTCATACGATATCCGCGATCTCTCTTGATTTGTAATTCAATACACAAATCAATTGGTTCTGTCAGGTTAGCTATATGCTGTGTCGTGTCAACTATTTGTACAGAAGGTGGTGAGATGATATCTTGAGCTGTTATGTATTTTGGACCCCTGACGCAAATGGATGCGTCCCTAACTCCATAGAGATTACTTCTCAATACAATCTCTTTCAAATTTATTAAAATCTCATGTACTGAGTCTTCAATACCTGCTATCGTAGAATATTCATGCAGCACATTTTCAGATGTTGCACGTGTGATACATGTTCCTTCTATTTCTCCAAGTAAAGCCCTCCGCATGGCAATGCCTATAGTATCGGCTTGACCTTTCATAAGTGGGGACAGAACGAAACGACCATAATAAAGACGCTTGCTGTCTACTCTTGATTCAACACATTTCCACTGTAGTGTTCGAGTGGATCCTGCTACTTCTTCTCGAACCATACTATTATTTTTCTTTTATTTATGATTATTGGATCAGATTATTGAATCATTTATTTCTCTTGGAATCTCTTGAATTCTTATTTCTACACACGTCTCTTTTTAGGGGGGCGACACCCATTATGCGGCATGGGTGTTACATCACGTACGAAACTTAATAGCATCCCATTTCTACGAATAGCCCGTAATGCCGCATCTCTTCCGAGACCTGGACCCTTTATCATAACTTCTGCTCGTTGCATACCTTGATCAACTAATGTACGAATAGCATTAAATGCTGCGGCTTGAGCAGCATAGGGTGTTCCTTTTCTTGTGCCTCTGAAGCCAGAAGTACCTGCGGAAGCCCAAGAAACCACTCGACCTCGTACGTCTGTAACAGTTACAATAGTATTGTTGAAACTCGCTTGAACATGAATAACTCCTTTTGGTATTCTACGTTCATTCTTATTTGAACCAATACGTGCATTCTTACGTAAACCAATTTTTGCTATAGGTTTTGTCATATTTTATTAGATCATATTCATAAGAATAAAATAAAAAGAAAGAAGAAAGGATTTGTTTTCATATGAAATGAATATCCCCGTATCTTTCTGTATATTTCTGATTCTTCTTTCTTTTTACATGTACATGGTTTTTCTTTTAAAAAGTTCTTGATTTAAAACTTGAGAAGGATTACCCCTGTCTCTGTTTATGTCTCGGATTGGAACAAATGACTATAATTCGCCCTCGCCTACGAATCAAGCGACATTTTTCACAAATTTTACGAACAGAAGCCCTTATTTTCATATTTATCATTCCTTACTTTAATTCTGAATCTATTTATTGCATTTTTGAACTTCGAATTCTACCCCTACGAAAAGGATGTTTAAAAGAATTATCTAATCGTTCGAATCTTTTTTGCGAAGTCTATAAATTATACGTCCCCTGGTTGAATCATAACGACTCATTTCGATTTTGACTCTATCTCCGGGTAGTATACGTATAAAACTGCGCCGGATTCTCCCTGAAATATAACCTAGAATTAGATCTTCATTATCTAATCGAACTCGGAACATACCGTTGGGAAGTGATTCAGTAATTAAACCCTCATGAATCAATTTTTGTTCTTTCATTCCAGGGTACTCCCTTTAAGTATTAACTAATAGAGGAAGAGTTCTATAATTCACTTCTCCTCTCTATTTTACAAATAGTAAGTTTGAGAGAAAATTAGGGTATCCCAGGAGAATCACCATATATAACACAAAATTTCTCCTCCAATTTTTTCTAGTCGAGCTTCTCGATCTGTCATTATACCTCGAGAAGTAGAAAGAATTACAATTCCCATTCCACCTAAAATCTTAGGAATTCGTTGATAGTTGGAATAGATTCGTAGACCGGGTCGGCTGATACGCTTTAAAATCATTTTCTTCCCTTTCCTAGTCTTTCTATGTCGTAAGGTTGAAACCAAGAAATTTTTTTGACTTTCTTGATGTTTTCTAACATTTTCAATAAAACCTTCTCGTAAAAGTATTTTCACAATGTTTTTAGTGATATTAGTAAATACTATTTGAACTCTTCCCTTTTGATCTATGTCAGCATTTCTTATAGAAGTTATTATATCGGCAATAATGTCCCTACCCATGATGAACTATAGTTATTGGTGCCTCCTAATTTTGATATAATTAACATGCTTCTTTTTTGTTTTATTTTTTATTGAGATTATTCAATTCTAAGAAATTATTAGAAATTTAAAGTATATGCATGAGACACAATCTATTCATTGGTAATTGGATCTATTTAAGATATTTGAATATTCTATTCTATAGATATATATTCTATAATAATAAATAGATAGCATAGGATATATCCTATTTTCATCTATAAAACTTCGGGTGCTAATGAAACTATTTTAGTAAAATTCAACTGTCGCAATTCCCGAGCAATCGCACCAAAAATTCGAGTTCCTTTTGGATTTCCTTCTTGATCAATGATAACCGCTGCATTGTCATCATATCGTATTATCATGCCGTTGTCACGTTTGAGTTCTTTACACGTGCGTACAATAACAGCTCTAATTATTTCTGATCTTTCTAGAGGCATGTTGGGCACTGCTTCTTTGATTACAGCAACAATAACATCGCCAATATGAGCATATCGGTGATTACCAGTTCCTATGATTCGAATACACATCAATTCTTTAGCTCCACTGTTATCCGCGACATTCAAAAGGGTCTGAGGTTGAATCATATCATTTTTATTGAAATCTCTTATTTCAATGCAAGGGATAATGGAAAAAAGAAATATTGTCTGTCCAGAGATAAAGAAATCTGTAGTTTTTTTTTCATTCTCAATACTCCTTCTTCTTTTACTTTTGTTTACCTATCCTGAAATAACAAATTGAGTTCGTATAGGTATTTTGCATGCAGCTATTTTCATAGCAGCTTTGGCTACAGTTTCTGATACTCCACTCATTTCATAAAGTATTCGGCCCGGTTTAACAACGGATACCCAATATTCGGGGGATCCCTTGCCCGAACCCATACGTGTTTCTGTAGGTCTTAAAGTAACAGGTTTGTCGGGAAAGATACGTAACCATATCTTTCCACCACGACGCGCATATCGTGTCATTGCTCTTCGCCCTGCTTCTATTTGTCTAGCTGTGATCCAAGCAGGTTCAAGTGCCTGAAGAGCATATCTGCCAAAACAAATACGATTGCCTCGACAAGATATTCCTTTCATTCTACCTCTATGTTGTTTACGAAATCTGGTTCTTTTAGGGTTATAGTTGATGGTTGTTTCTGAATTCCATCTCTACTGCAGAGCCGGACATGAAAGTTTCTTCTCATCCAGCTCCTCGCGAATGAAATGATTCAATAATATTACATATACACATGTATTTATGTATTTCATTCTATCAAAAGAAAGAATATACTAATTTTTTTTATATTGAATTTGTTACTTTGTTACATAGGTAACTGTATATATAACTAGTAACTAGATATATAACTAGGCCTTTTTGTTTGTATATAATGCTTCTTTTTTTATCTAGATTTCTAAAGTATTTGACTTTACCTCTATTGAATCACGCCAATAGTCATCCAATAAATGAAATAAAAAATAAATAAAGGTTTCGCGGGCGAATATTAACTCTTTCCTCCTTCATTTGTAGGGTCAATTCATGACCATTCAGAAGAAATGGATTTCTTCTTCGCCATCCTACCCAATGAATCATTAGGATTGATTCTTTTTCAATAAAATCCTATGTAATCACAGGTTCCATCGTTCCCATAGCTTCTCTATTAATGCTTAGGCCTGAACTCTGCAATGGAGCTCTCAACAAAATATGTTATTTGTTTCCGAGTCAATCTCCTCAGTTTTTCTTAACCCGAAGCTCGATTCAATTATTCTCTATTTTCTATTATATATTTTTCTATCTTATTACATACATAATAGACTATATTATACATATTGATTATATTATTTAATATATTTTAATATATTTTAATTTTAATATATTTAATATTTAAATTATTGTTCTAAATTTTATATTTTCTTCTATTTTATTTCTTAGTATATTTTAGTATATTTCTTATTCTATTGTAATTGTATATTGATGTTGATGCTTTATAACACTGCCTTTTAATTCTTCATAAACCATACATATGGGAATCATATATCATTGATATTTTTATTCTCTCTTTCTATCATCCTTCCATTTTTCCACATCCCTTTTTTTTTCATAATTCATAATCAGATTTCTTTTTTATGAAAAGATGAAAATAATTTCAGTTGCTACAACTATATGATCGATTCAATC